TGTATAGACGTTGTGGCGGACGGACGCTAAGATGGAATAGGCCCGCTAATATGCCCAATGTTCCTGCTGCAATATGATGAGAGGCTATTCCTCCTGGAACAAAAGGATCAAAACCTTCCACGCCCCACGCTGGATTTACAGGTTGTACTTTTCCCGTTAGTCCATAAGGATCGGACACCCATATTCCGGGACCATACAAGCCTGTTACATGAAATGCACCAAAACCAAAGCAAGCCACCCCTGAGAGAAATAAATGAATTCCAAAGATCTTTGGCAAATCCAAAGAGGGTTTTCCTGTACGTTCATCACAAAATATTTCTAGATCCCAATACACCCAATGCCAGATAGCTGCCAAAAAGCATAAGCCAGAAAACACAATATGTGCTCCCGCTACACCTTCGTAACTCCAAATACCTGGATTCGTTACAGTCCCCCCTGTGATACTCCAACCGCCCCATGAATTGGTTATTCCTAAACGAGTCATGAAGGGTATAACGAACATACCCTGTCTCCACATTGGATCAAGAACAGGATCAGAAGGATCAAAAACCGCTAATTCATACAGAGCCATCGAACCGGCCCAACCAGCAACCAGAGCTGTATGCATTATATGAACAGAAAGCAACCGACCGGGATCATTCAATACAACGGTATGAACACGATACCAAGGCAAACCCATGGAAATACCCCTTATATCAAAGATAAATGAACACTACGTAACTTTATTGCATTGGAAAAGACTATAATATGACTATCCTATGGACCACTCTTGTTGAGTCAATTATTTCCGAACAAGGGTTTCTATTCTGTTGGTAATAATGGAACAATTCTGTTCGTAGGAACAAAGAGAAGCAGATTTATTCTATACTCGATAAGTACCAATACGCAATGGGGGAGTTGATCCCATTTTCTATGAGCGAATGAGTCCATACTTATTTATCATTAGAAAGACCTATTCGTAATAATTTGAGTTTATTCATTCTGTCTTTCTTTATGAATTTTGAGAATCTATGGATAAAAGAAATACGATAAAAACCAATATGAATATTATAAAGACAATAAAAAAAATTGTTACGTTTCCACCTCAAAGTGAAATATAGTATTTAATTCGTTCTTTCATTTAATGCCTATTGGTGTTCCAAGAGTTGTATTCCGAAATCCTGGAGATCCAATTTCATCTTGGGTTGACATATAGTGCGACTTGTCAGATATATTGGGTCATATGGTATTTCCCCGTTCTCTCCCCCGATCGAGATATCCCCCGTTTCGCCCAAGAAAGATAAATTGAATCATCAAAAATTTGGAGCGTGAAGTGCAATTAGATCCATTTTTGAGGGGATTCATATTACTATTATCAATTAGAATAATTTATGGTTGGCTTGGTTGGACTAAATAAATGAAGTATCCAGGCTCCGTTTAGAAAAAACCCAATTGGATTGGTAAGATATCTATGTAAGATATCTATGATTGCTATTCATATTTTTTCTTTGTAAAGAGATCCTAATTGTCAAGCAAAGTTATCTCAACTCTAATAAATACTTGTATAAAATGAATTGAAAAAAAAAAAAAAAAATACAAAAAGAAATGGTAATGGGAGCATTTGTCCTATATGTACAAATCCAAATCGGGCGGATCTTTACCCGGAGTAGAGCATAAACCTAAAAAGATGAAACAGACCCATTCAGGAACAAGAAAATACCATCGCGGTTTGGATTAAATCTCGATGAAAGAATACATCAATGAGAAGTTAATTCGATAAGTTTAATGACCCTTTCTTATAACTTCGAATTTTATAATAGAAAATATCAAAAAGGAGTAAAAACTCGTCTTTATTGAAAAATCGAAGAAAAGCCCTTTCGTTAGAAGTAAGAAAGAACCCTTGTAGAAAAAAAGAAAGAGGACTGGAATCTCTACATTGATTCACAATTTTTTTGAACCGTATGCATCAAAAGGCGCATGTACGGTTCCTAAGGGATACAATTTTACCCTAATCAACCGACTTTATCGAGAAAGATTACTTTTTTTAGGCCAAGGGATTGGTACCGAGCTTTCGAATCAACTTATTGGTCTTATGTTGTATCTCAGTATGGAGGATGAGAACAAAGACCTGTATTTGTTTGTAAACTCTCCTGGGGGCTGGGTAATACCTGGGATCGCCATTTATGATACTATGCAATTTGTGCGACCAGATATCCATACAATATGCCTAGGATTAGCTGCTTCAATGGGATCTTTTATCCTGGCCGGAGGACAACTTACCAAACGTATAGCATTCCCTCACGCTTGGCGCCAATGAGGTTTTTATTTGAGAGAAAAAAGAAGACTATGCCTTCGCCATATGAATACTAAGTAATAATAGCATGGCACTTCGAATTCGATATGAGAAATTTTTGTATTGTTTTTTTTTTTCAAAACATTAGATTCTGTATCGAGAGAGTAGTATGAGATAAGGGGTATTTCCGATTTTCTATTATATATCGGGAGTTCAGTTCAGCGTCACAAACTTTTTGTTTTCATGCCGGAGAGTTCTTAACAATATTTATGTTATGAAAGAGTACGAAAAAAAAATAATTTTTCCTTATTTGATCGGATTAAAAAGAAACTTTGGGATTGCTGAATCACAGACAAAAAAAAGAAAAAATAAACATATAAAGCAACGGAGCCATCATAGTATTTTTGAATTCCTCCGAAAGGAAGGATGGCAATTTGATTATTTACCCATCTGAGTCTGATAGATTCTATTTTTCTCTTTCTTCAATGGGGGTCAATTTTCTTGTAGAGCCGTATGCACAAAAGATGCCTGTACGGTTGTTCAATTCTATCTTTTTTCTATTCTTTATCTTTCTTTTTTCTTTGCTTTATCATGCGAGATAGGGGAAGCTTTTATTTTGTTATATCATCAGGGTAATGATACATGAACCTTATAGTGGTTTTTATATGGCACAAGTAGGCGAATTTGTCCTGGAAGCGATAGAAATGGCGAAACTGCGTGAAACCCTCACAAGGGTTTATGCAGAAAAAACGGGCCAACCCGTGTGGGTTATACACGAAGATATGGAAAGAGATATTTTTATGTCAGCAACAGAAGCCCAAGCTTATGGAATTGTTGATTTTGTAGCGGTTCAAGGAAAAGAACATGGATTTCACGCAGATCTATGATTTGAGATTTTATCTTCGAATTGAATATTCTATTAAATAGAAGTAATTCACCATCATTCGGTTAGGATCAATCTAAACCAACCCATCATATTATGTATACGATTCAACATGCCAACTATTAAACAACTTATTAGAAATACAAGACAGCCAATCAGAAATGTCACGAAATCCCCCGCTCTTCGGGGGTGCCCTCAGCGTCGAGGAACATGTACTAGGGTGTATGTGCGACTCGTTTAGATCATGAGCTGGCACAAAAAGCAAGAAAACTACTTTTACAGTATCAATGATCAGTACCGGTGAATGGGATAGGATGGAAAAAGGAACTCCATCCATTATAAAAAAAAAACTCTACCATATCCCTCTATTGTGTATGAAGTTTATGGTTTCCGTTGGTGTAAATCCAATCACCTGAATTTAAGATGATAAGAAATTCTCCATTGGTAACAAATGGTTATCCATTAAGCGGAGGAAATCTTATTTAAAAAGCATAAAACATAAAGATTAGGTAGGCTCCCAATCTGGCAAGAACGGACTAAGAGGGTCAGCTACCCAGCAAACTTTCATAATTAAATACCGTTACTGTATAGGTAGATCTGATTGTGAAAGACCTATTACTGGACAATTCATGGGTAGAGCCAAAGCGTGTGAACTATACAAGTTCCCAATAACATCAATTAGTTGATTAAATATTAAAAATTAAAGTATAAAGTAAAGGCTCCGGTGTATAGAGAAGACCTCACCGTTTAAGAAGTAACCATAGAAACGAAGGAACCCACTATTTCTTTTTTTATTTCTTTTATTTACTATATTTTTGATACCTAGGAAAATACAATTTCTTAGTTCTGTCTTATTTCGCAGTGAAATACCTAAAAAAAATCGTGGTCGGGAAGGTTAGAGTAGCCAAAGCCATTGGAATTTTGATTTTATACATTGGAAAAATCCGTTTTGTTATTAATAGACTAGGAAGGGGGAAAAGAATAACTGAAAGAAAGGCAATCAATTAGTTATTCGTCAAAGTTTCATTTATTCAATGACCAGAATTAAACGGGGATATATAGCTCGGAGACGTAGAACAAAAATTCGTTTATTTGCATCAAGCTTTCGAGGGGCTCATTCAAGGCTTACTAGAACTATTACTCAACAGAAAATAAGAGCTTTAGTTTCGGCTCATCGGGATAGGGATAGGAAAAAGAGAGATTTTCGTCGTTTGTGGATCACTAGGATAAACGCAGTAATTCGCGAAAGGGGAGTATCCTATAGTTATAGTAGATTAATACACGATCTGTACAAGAGACAGTTGCTTCTTAACCGTAAAATACTTGCACAAATAGCTATATCAAATAGGAATTGTCTTTATATGATTTCGAACGAAATCATAAAGGAAGTAGATTGGAAAGAATCCACCAGAATAATTTAAATGGAGTTACCCGGAGAATGAACTCCGGGAAGGTAGAGTAGAAATTAGTATGAGAAAATATACTAAAGTAGTCAAAATGAATGAACACGTTCAATTCAATAAAAACAGATTTCTTTTTTTCCGATTCATTTTTTTCTTAGGACACGATACTCAAATCTAGATTCACTCAAATCTAGATTCTTGTAATTATGATTCAAGTGAAGAAAAAGTAAGCCTATTTATTTCGGGCTTTAAAACCAGTAGTTCTAGCGGTCGACTCGGTTCTTTCAAATTGTTTCTCATTATTGAGAAAAGGTAACAAAGATAAAATACGAGCTTGTTTTATAGCAAGAGTAATTAATCGTTGTTGTTTCAAGGTCAATCTATTCACACGTCTTGATAATATTTTTCCTTGTTCACTAATAAATCGACTAATTAAACTCAT